CTTTTTTTCTATTCTCTATCTAGAATAGATAGATAGAAATAAATTGCGTCCAATAGGATTTGAACCTATACCAAAGGTTTAGAAGACCTCTGTCCTATCCATTAGACAATGGACGCCCTTCATTTATTCCTATTTTTACATTTTTTTTTCATAAAAAGAAAAAAGGATTAGACGGATTTAGGTAATACAATAAAAAAAAAGGAAGCATATAAAAAAGGATAATGCATCTGTATATCATAATCATATGAAGTTAAGAAATGATTATATAGCGGGTAGCGGGAATCGAACCCGCATCGTTAGCTTGGAAGGCTAGGGGTTATAGTCGATGTTGGTTGATCATTTTTAACATCTCTAATTCAAAACCGAACATGAGATTTTGATTTCATTCGGCTCCTTTATGGAAGATCTATGTATTCCCACCAGATAAAAAATGAGATCCATAACATCTATGTCAGCTTTTTTACGAATGCATCTAAAGCTACTTGCTTTTTAGATGATCCCTCTAGAAGAGGGGGATTCTATCAAATCTTTCTAATCTCTAGTCTAGTTACTTCGTTCCCTATTTCTTTTCTACTCGTGGGATCCTAAGGAAAATACTTTTGTTTCTACCGAGCTGAAACAAGAAGCCGAGGGTTCTAGTAAAACAAAACCATCATTTTCTAGCTATTTGGCTTCAATCTCCCCCTTTTTCAGCGCAAAAATTGAAGATTTAGTTACGATTGAAAATTTATCATCCATAGATCCTTTATTCATACTCATTCAATTGCAAGAATTGAACCAATTAAAAAGATTATGCTTCTCGACTCCATAATCCAATGGGTAGAAATCGTGAAAATGTATTTTATTTCCTCAAATGTCCTATTGAGGGGTAAAGGATTAAATCTTTTTAAGAAATAAAGTTTTTGATCGGAATCTGAAATATGAAAAAAAAATGGAAAGACCCCTTAACTATTTAAGTTGTTAATAGAACGAATCACACTTTTACCACTAAACTATACCCGCTACATATTCATTATTGGATATGAATGGACCTTTTGTCCAACAAAGTAATCAGACGCAGTCAAGATAGCATCAGAATCATGAAAACTCCAGCATTAACACGTATTTTGTTCCTCCGCGGCACGGGATTGAAAATTTGAAAAAAAAAATAGGTGAATAGCAAAAAGTTTAGTCAAATTTAAATAGTGTACTAAAGTTTTAATTCTTTTTTTTTTTTGAAACTTCCCTTCACTTGAACCACTAGAATTTCTGAATTCGGGTAAATTGGGCCTCAAACTTTCAAGCTTGTCCTTTGCTTTGAACAAGCAAATGATTTAAAGTCTCATTTTAGAAATATGTGTTTTCTATTTGATATTTTTTCTCTTATAAGATATATTTCTTTTCTTTCTTAATACTTCCTTCTTATTAATTAAATTATTAAGATGAATATAATACTGAGCTTCAAATTTCATTTAGAATGAAATTTGTTTTTCATTAATATGAATGAATTTCCGAATTTTCTAATTAAGAATTAGAAAATAAAGACGAAAAATAATAGTACTATATTACTATTATACTAGTAATACTATTACTATATATACTAGAATACTCTTACTAGATATTACTAGAAAAGAAAACTTTTACTAGAAAGATTAAATCTTCTAATTTCTAATTTAGACTCATTTAGACTCTAATTTACTATCTAATTTACTGTATATACTATATATATACTATAGAAATATACTATATTAAGGTATAAGGTACTCTAATATATTAAGAATAGTAATAATAGAGATATAATCTATAATATTTCATCTAATATTGAATTTGAATTTTGAATATTTCAATATCTAATAGATCATAGTAATCTAGATCTAGATAATTTATGAAAGAATTTCTAAGAGAATTTATCTATTAGAATCTTATATTATTTCTAATAATTAGGAATAGGAATGGCAATGAAAATTATTCTTCTTGTTTCAATAACAATTTTTGTTCGTTGGAACAAAATAAGTACTGGCCCGGCCAGTACTTATACTTAACCAGGCCGGGGAAATGAACCTTGTATACAAAAGAAAAGAAGTAAGGTATTCTTTCTATTGAAGAAATATGTTTTGAATCATTGAAGAAAAATAAAGATTGTTCTCAATCTTGACTTCATGTGTTAAATCACATGATAAATTTCCAATTTGGAATGGGGAGAGATGGCTGAGTGGACTAAAGCGTCGGATTGCTAATCCGTTGTACGAATAATTCGTACCGAGGGTTCGAATCCCTCTCTCTCCGACCCCCTGATAACTTGATATTTTAGAATTATAAGAAATTTTGATTCTTTTCTTTTATGAACCTTTTATCTTTAGCTAGCTTCTATTCCATTTAGTTATTTACCTATGAAATACCTATGAAAAAATAAAGGAAAAAGTAAAAATCAATATCATCTCTTTTTTTATTCTTCGCGCCCAGGATTACGCCCCGGATCATTAGATAAGAATCCGAAGATGAAGAGAGAAACAAAGAATATGACTACTGTGTAAACGAATAGTTTAAGAGTAAGCATTACAAATCTCCAAGATAAGATCATCTTTTTTAAGGAAATAGATCACCTATTTTACGACACACACTATACACTATTTTTATATGACGCTCTAAAGAGGAAAAAAAAAGGAAGTTTTTTTGAGATTTCTTTCTTTTCTTTCTAATGTCTAATGTAATAAGATTCGTATTTTTTGTTACCAAAGATTTCTTGCCATATCCATATCTATAATTAGGTATTGTATGGGATCTTATAAAGGAAAGGTAAGAACAAAAGAAGAAATAAGCTGATTAAAGATAAAGACCATCGCCCCCTTCCCTTATTCAAATTAAATTTCAATATAAAATATAAAATACCAGAATCTTTTTTTTATTGAAGAAATTATGAATTGAATAGAGATTTCATTTTTATCGAAAACTTACGGCAGCTTGCCAAACAAAGGCTAATAGAAAAAAGAGTAAAGGGATAACCGGCATAACGTCTACGATTGGATTGAAAAAGGCATAAGCCTCGGGCAATTTGGCGAAGAAAAAACTACTCGAATAAAGGGTAGAATTAAGACAGATACAGATTAAACTAAAGATATTAAACATAACAAATATTCTTTTCTTGTTCTTAAAGATTCAAATGAAATTGAAATGATAATAAATTATCAGATTGGATTGAGTTGTTTTTCTGAGGGAAATAAAAAGAAAAAGGCAGATAAAAGAAATGAATTATTCTTTTTCTTTGACTTCTCCCCAATCAAGAATCCTTCCTTACATTCTTCAATCAAATAAGAATACAAGGAATTCTATTTTCATACAATATCTTAATTGAATTCTAAGTAATGATCAATTAATCTTTTTGATTCTAAATCTATTGTGTTGAATCCCAAACCTATATTTCTTATTGGTTGGTTATTGACGAATAACCAATATTTAGCTTAGTTTTTATTAGACCAAATCAAAATGGGGCGTGGCCAAGCGGTAAGGCAACGGGTTTTGGTCCCGTTATTCGGAGGTTCGAATCCTTCCGTCCCAGATCGTTTGCATTAGAAACGAAAGATTCTTCTCTATTGAGATTTTCATTCAAAAGTTTTCTGTTTCCTTTTGGATACAATGTTATCCAATCTGAATTCTAAGAATCATTCTTAGAATCATATCTTTTTTTTTCATGTGATATTATTCATATGAGAAAATATGGGATAGTTTTAAGTGAAATCCTTTACGGATAAACATTTATTTTTCAGTTTATATTATTATTATTATGTATCGGTTCAACCAATGACTATTCATTATTCCATATTGAATCAATTGCATATGGTTCCAAATTAAAATAAAATGAGAGGGATGTTATGGTAAAACTTCGTTTGAAACGATGTGGTAGAAAGCAACGTGCGACTTGAAGGACATGTTGGATGTGGATTCTGACATCCACCATTTTCTCTATTTTTTATACGAATGAAGATGCTCTTGTCTCGACATAGTTTGTTCTGCTAGGAACCTAATTGAATTTTTCTTGGGTTGCTAAATAAAGATACTAATGGTATCTAAAGGTATAGCATATGATGGAGCTCGAACAAAAATGATTGATTCATTTATCGGGGGAATAATCTAGGGTTAGTGACAATCAATAAGTTAGACCAACTTTGTAAAGAGATTATAGATTAGATATATCTATCTAAATATATAGATAAAAGATAGATAAAAGGAGAGGCTTAAATTTGAACAAGTTTGAAATGAAAAAAGAATCAAATTTGTCGAAATTTTCAAACTGTTTCGATCAAGAGTGTATCACAAAGGAATCAATCTTTTGTATGATTTTTCCCTTTTCCGTAGAAATAACAAAAAACAAAAGGTATGTTGCTGCCTTTTTGAAAAGGAGTAAGGATCACCGAAGTAATGTCTAAACCTAATGATTTCACAAAGTGCAAAGCAAAGACAACAAATTCCGGAACAAGGAAACACTATTTTCACTTGTTTCAACAATTGGATCAGAATGAGTAAAAAAAAAATAGATCCGAAAGGAGACAAAAAAAGAGGTTATAGACAGCTCAATAAATTCTAAGGATTTCCTTTCGAACTCTTTCAAAACTACCCAACTTGAGTTAGGAGTACGAATGAAATTTCTTTTTCTGTAAAGAAGGAAAAAAAAAAGGCTCAAATTACAGTCTAATTCTTTATGGATCCATTTCTCTTTCTATCTATAATCTAAATATAGATAGAAAGAGAAATTCTAGAAATTAGAATCATTTTTTTCTTGAGCCGTATGAGGAGAAAACCTCCTATACGTTTCTAGGGGGGCATTTTTTATTTACATCTATCCCAATGAGCCATCTATCGAATCGTTGCAATTGATGTTCGATCCCGAAGAGAAGGAAGAGATCTTCAAAAAGTGGGTTTTTATGATCCGATAAAGAAAAAAACTTATTCAAATGTTCCTGCTATTTTAGATTTACTTGAAAAAGGTGCTCAACCCACAGGAATTGTTTCTTATATTTTAAGGAAGGCAGAATTCTTTAAAGAATTTCAAGTTTCTTTGGATTTTTATAAATAAATCTAAATAAAGAAAAAGTTTCTTCTTTTCTTGTTTTATTTATACTTATTTTATTCTTATTTTTCTTATTCGTATTTTTTTCTTGCTTTTTTTTGTGGAACCCCCCAACAAGGGGGGTAATCTTTCTTCTTTCTTATATTTGTATTGTACCTTTCTTTTTTTGATTAAAGAAAGCCGCTATTTTTCTATCTCTATTCCTTTCCTTCTTTTTTTTTTCCGCTCAAAGTTATGATTTTTTTATTCTTTATGTTGTGCTAACCCAACAAAAATCTCTCTCTAATTTCTTGAAATTTGTTTTCTAAGGAGTCCATTCATATTGACAATGACGTTTCAAACAAATATAATTTGATTAATAAAATTTGATTATATATCTATTTATATATATATCTAAATAGATCTTTTTATTCCCATTTCATCCCCTATTGGATCTTTCCTTTAGTAAAATAGAGGAGTTTGCTGAATTTTTTTTTTTTTTTTATTTTATTTCGATCATATCTACACTTCATATTAATCCGGGTTGCTAACTCAACGGTAGAGTACTCGGCTTTTAATTGCGACTATGATCTTTTACACATTTGGATGAAGGAATTCGTCTATACTTTTGGTAGAGTTTATAAGACCGCGACTGATCCTGAAAGGTAATGAATGGAAAAAGAAGCATGTCGTAAAAAAAAAAATAGAAAAAAGAATAAGATAATCATAGAAAAAGAATATTTCTAGTACTCATAATAGAAATAGAACGAGAATTTTTCTTTTCCTAACAATTTTTAAATTCAGTTAAAGTATTTCGGGTCTAGTGAATAAATGGATAGAGCCTTATGGCTCCAATTTGAGTAAGACAAAAAAGCAACGAGCTTCCCTTCTGAATTTGAATGATTACCCGATCAAATTACTAAATATACGTTAAAAATAGATTAGTGCCTGATGTGGGAAAAGGTTCTCTTGTGAATTGTGAGTGGACCATTTATTTTTTTTTTTTATAAATCCTAATTATTCTTTATTATGGATTGGAGACGGATGTGTATAAGAAATAGTATAGTGATAAAAAATCATTTTTTCCAAAGTCAAAAGAGTGATTTGGTTGCAAAAATAAAAGATTTTTACCCCTTTTTCTTATTGTTATTTTCTTTATTTCTTTTATTGTTGTTCTTCTTAGATGAACAAGGAAAAGAAAACAAAATTGGATAGAAAGGGAAAGGAAAAATATCTGTAGATTGGGCTCTCTGTCTCCGGGGTATATATTCTTTATTTGTTCTTAATTTTATATAATAGAATCTTTTACTTCTTAATTTCTCATTATGTTTTTTACATCACAGTACAGTATAAAAGTATGTATTTTTGAAAGTTAAAGTATAGACAGTGCATAGTCTATAATAATACTAGACTATATTATTAGAATTATTTCTTATAAATTCTTTCTTATAATAAAGAATAATAGAATAAGAATATTCTTATTCTGTTTTATTATAGTTATAAGTTTTTTATGCTAAATACTCTTTTAGTATAAGAGAAAATAAGAGAAACAATATACTACATACAACATACGCCGTTCTGACCATATTGCACTATGTATCATTTCATAAAACAAGAAGTGCCTCCCTTTTTTGGTTAAATTAGAAATGTATTTAAATGACAGAATTACAAGGATATTTAGGTTGAAAAAAAATAGATTTCGGCAACAAAATTTCCTATATCCGCTACTCCTTCAGGAGTATATTTACTCACTTGCTCATTATCATAGCTTCAATAGTTTTATTTTTTACGAACCTGCGGAAATTCTAGGTTATGACAATAAATCTAGTTTAGTACTTGTGAAACGTTTAATTACTCGAATGTATCAACAGAAATCTTTGATTTTTTCGTTGAATGATTTTAACCAAAATGAATTTTTGGGGCACAAGAATTATTTTTCTTCTCATTTTTCTTCTCAAATGGTATCAGAAGGTTTTGGAGTCATTTTGGAAATCCCATTCTCGTCGCGATTAGTATTTTCCCTTGAAGAAAAAACAATAACAAAATCTCAGAATTTACAATCTATTCATTCAATTTTTCCCTTTTTAGAGGATAAATTATCACATTTAAATTATGTGTCAGATCTAATAATACCCCATCCCATCCATCTGGAAATCTTGGTTCAAATTCTTCAATGTTGGATCAAAGATGTTCCTTCTTTGCATTTATTGCGATTATTTTTCCACGAATATTCAAATTTGACTAGTCTCATTACTTCAAATAAATCCATTTACGTCTTTTCAAAAAGAAAGAAAAGATTCTTTTGGTTCCTACATAATTCTTATGTATATGAATACGAATATCTATTCCTGTTTCTTCGTAAACAGTCTTATTTACGATCAATATCTTCTGGAGTCTTTCTTGAGCGAACACATTTCTATGGAAAAATAGATTATCTTATAATCGTGTGTTGTAATTCTTTTCAGAGGATCCTATGG